CAATAAACTAAGGTTTTGTCGTTCTAGACCATCGGATTCGACGTAAATAATGATAAATAGATACGAATACAGCAGAAAAAAAAGGGGGGGGGAAATCAAAAAAACAAGTAGAGAAAAATTATACAAAGTTATATACAAGTCGCTACCCCCCCCCCTTAGGTATTTCTTTTTTCGTTAATTGAATTTCATTTGATTAGACGGAAGTTCCTTAAAAACTTCCGCTTTCTTTAAAAGATTCTGAACAGTTTCTGTGGGTTGAGCACCTTTTTCAAGGAAATATAGAATAACAGGAACATTTAAATAAGTTTGATTCTTTATTGGATCATAAAAGCCCACTTTTCTAAGATCTTTTCCTTCTCTTCGGGATCGAACATCAGTTGCAACGATTTGATAGACGGCTCATTGGGATAGATGTAGATGAACAATACCCCCCCTAGAACCGTATAGGAAGTTTTCTCCTCGTACGGCTCGAGAAAAAATGATTTGATTCAAAGGTTTGTCTATGTATGCAATTCTAAGAAATTAAATGACAAATGGGCCATCAATTAGACTATGATTTCAGTCTTTTTTTTTCTTACTGAAAATGAAAAAGAAACCATTCGTACTCATAACTCAAGTTAGATAACTCTCAAATAGCTCAAAGGAAAAATCTTTAGTCAATTTCATTTATTGAGTGGTCTTTACCCCCTTTTGTTTGTCTCGTTTAAACTCTATTTTGATTCTTTAGTCTGATCCAGTTATTGAGACTATCGAGACAATAAAAATGGTGTTTCCTTGTTCTTAGATCCTTTATCCTTATTTTAAATCAGTGGGTTTAGACATTACTTCGGTGCTTCTTAATCCTTTCAAAATGGCAGCAACATACCCTTTTTGATTTCTTTCTAGCAAAGAATCCTATGGGACAGTTGATTCCCGCATGATACACTTTGAATCGAAAAAAGTTTGATCAATTCCAACAAGTTTTGCTTTTGAATTGGAAACTTGCTCGAATTGGATCCTTTCGATTTCTATATATGGAAGATACATTTACGAAGTTGTTCCAATTGATTAATTAGCATTAACCCTAGATCCTTGCCCCCGAGAAATGAATTAATCCTTTCTACTCGAGCTCCATCGTGGACTATTTTCAACCCAACAAAAAACGAAGGGTTCGAGTGTAACAGAACAAACAATGTCGAGCCAAGAGCACCCTCATTCCTAGATAAATCGAAAATGGTGGATGTAAAAATCCACAACGGATCGTGTCCTTCAAGTCGCACGTTGCTTTCTACCACATCGTTTCAAACGAAGTTTTACCATAATATTCCTCTAATTTGGAACCGGTATGGAATTGATTCAATTATGGAATCATGAATAGTCATTGGTTCAGCTGTCCATAGACATCGTAATCTAGACTTCTTCTTCTCTATATGATATATAGAAGAACGATTTTTCTGAAAAAGTCTTAGCAAGACTTTAACATACATAAATAATCTTTTAACATACATAAATAATCTATAGATAATAGAAAGAAATAGAAATATATAAACGAATAACTTTTTGAATCTGCATCTTCAAGTGACTCAATAGGATAAATTAAACGATTTCCTATTTTTTGAGTCCCAAAGATTCCACTTACAAGGAATGATTCAAAATATTTATTAAATATATTTCTAATTGAAATTGAAAAAGTTTCCTATTTAGACATCATTATTTAATTTGATTTAATTTAAAGAAAATTGGACAATAAGCATCACGTTTGATCTTCATAGGAAGATAAGTCTTTCTTTTTTAATTGACTCATCACTGATTTAATTGAAAATCGATAAATAGATCAAAGAAAAGAAGAAAGAAATCCAATTTTTTTTCATGAGATGTATAAAAAAATGATGTAAGTTAAGATTTAAATCTTTATTCTTTTCATCTGATTACGAAAATCAAAATCAAAAAAAAATCGGGAGGGGTTTTCGTATCTATCAGATAGACTGAACAGTTGTCACTGTGATAGAAATTTTCTAATATTGAATTGAAATAATTTCAGTTTAAATAATTTAAGCAAATTTTTTTCACAAAAATCCAAAAATTATTGTCGAACGATACATACCATATAAGCTAAACATTTCCTCATTTTATATGATTATTTTATATGATTATATGCTATGTATTTTGTTTAACTTTAACATGGGATTGAGTAATATTTTACTCATCGACTCTTGTCATAAAGTGAATAAAATAAAACGGATAGGATAAATCACCCCTGCCCCATTACATAGATTTCCAATTTTTCATTAGAGCCAAACACGAAATACCTAAATAAAATGAGATTCAAAGAAAAAACATTGGCTCCATATCATATAGAAATATGTTATGGAACTTGATCATTTGTTAATGAGATTCGAACAGACATATATATTTAAATTAATATGGATTAACTCCTATCCACTCCCCTACTTCTTTCTATCAGAATAATGGAGCATAAAAAAATGGATATGCTCTGGGACGGAAGGATTCGAACCTTCGA